ACCTGACCAGTTAGAAACAAAAATAAATAAGAACATAGTTCCAATAAAGGGAACCCAAGGACCATATTCTTCTCCAATCTGAGTTTTGCTCAAGTCTCGAATAAATTCAAGGACATATTCGAAGAAATTCTGACCGTCGGTTGGAATGGTTTGTGGATTCCGAACAGCTATGATGACTGAACCTAATAAGATAGCAATTACAACCCACGAAGTGATAAGTACTTGGGCGTGAATTTGTAAACCTCCTATTTGCCAATAGAGATGTTGGCCGACTTCTACACCCGATATATCGTATAACCCTTTCAGTGTTTTAATGGAACATGGTATAACATTCATATTGTCCTCTGACAGAAATTGAACTTCAAAAAATGAATTATTTTGATTCAACCATCTCTTTCTCAACTCACCAACTTGAATTCTTAATCATATATTTAGGATACCAAGAAATCACATAATATCATAACAAAATATCAATACCTCCCACTTCTTTTATTTTTATCTCTTTTTTTTATTCAAAGTATTCAAAGATAGTAACCGATCCAATAAATCTATGGAGTCCAAGAAAAATTGACTGATCTTATTATTCTTAATCATAATCAACGATTTCTTATATAGCTAGAACGACCCTCACAAATCGCGGATACTAATTTGTTAAGAACCAATCGGATTGAAGCTATAGCATCATCATTGGCTGGAATCGAAATATCTGCAAGATCTGGGTCACAATTTGTATCGATTAAACAAATCGTTGGAATCCCCAAAATTATACATTCTCGAAGAGCCGTATATTCTTCTTGCTGATCAACGATGATCACAATATCAGGCAACCCCGTCATATATTTGATCCCGCCAAGATATGTTTGTAAGGTAGATAATTTTCTCTTCAACATTGCTGCATCTCTTTTTGGGAGACGATTTAGTTTCCCCATCTTTTGTTCTGCTCTTAAGTCCCTGAATTTTTGAAGTCTCGTTTCTGTAGTGGACCAATTCGTTAACATACCGCCAAGCCATTTTTTATTAACATAATGACACCGCGCCCTTATTGCAGCCGATGCTACTGAATCCGCTGCTTTATTTTTGGTACCAACAATTAAGAAGTTTTTTCCTCTACTTGCTGCATCAAAAACCAAATCGCATGCTTCTGATAAAAAACGAGCAGTTCTAGTGAGATTTGTAATATGAATACCTTTACGCTTTGCAGAGATGTAAGGGGCCATTTTTGGATTCCATTTCTTAGTACCATGACCAAAATGAACTCCTGCTTCCATCATCTCTTCCAAATTGATGTTCCAATATCTTCTTGTCATTTTTCCCCACACTTCCTTTTTGTTTTTTCTTTTGTTTTTTAACAAACAAAGAGACGAGGTACCTTGAAATAAATAATTGTTCCGATGGAACCTTCTACCGGAAATTGCCCATTGATACATGGTCCAATTCCTTAATTTCCTTTAATTCCTTAATTTAATTTCCTTTATTTAATTACTTTTAATTACTTTTAATTACTTTTTTTTATTACCAAAAAAATAGTCAGACCAGATAGTTTAAAAGTAAAAGAATCCGCTCTTAGGAATCATGAAATTGCAGAAATTTTTGTTCTGGTATCTCATGCAAATTTGTCTCACGAAAATTGTTTTTGGGGGAAGAACAAAATAATTCTTTATGGTGTAACAAAATATTTCTCATTTCCAAGTTGAATAGATTCTTTCTTTTGATTTCCAAATAAATATTCTTATCTTGTCTTGAACGGTGCACTAATTTTTGGAATCCGGTACCAACAGGTATAATCCCTCCCAGAACAACGTTCTCTTTCAGCCCTTTCAACCAATCAATACGACCGCGCAGAGCAGCTTTTGCTAAAACTCGAGCAGTTTCTTGAAAACTTGCTTCGGATATGAAACTTTGAGTATTCAGAGATGCCCTCGTTATTCCCAACAGGATTACTCGATAAGAAATAACTTCGTCCAAAGCACGCCCCGCCCGTTCCGCTCGCAACAATCCGATTAATTCTCCAGGTAAAAAAACATTAGACATTCCATCTTCTGAAACCAACACTTTTGATGTTACTTGACGTACAATAATCTCTATATGTCTATTATGGATCTGTACCCCCTGGGATCGATAAACCTTTTGGATTTTATTAACCAAAGAGATACGACTTTGAGCTATGGTTAATTCAGCTCGAATCAAGAATCCCCAGGGAATACCAAGAATTCTTGGTATAAGTTCGTTCCAACCTTCAACTCTCCTTTCGAGATTCATCGATATTGAATCAATCGAACGCACTTCTAAGATTTGTTCCACTTTTGGGAGACCTTGTGTTATGTCGCCCGATCTAGATTTTTCATATATAAATGTAACTAATGTATCTCCTTCGTAAAGGATTTCTCCATAATGACCATGAACAGTTGCTCCTGGAGTGGCCAAATAGGGCTTGGCAAATCTTATAACTAAGGAGTCAAGATGAACAATTATAATTTGACCAGAGTTTTTTACATGCGGTTCGTCTTTGAATAGACATAAATTTTCACAAATAAATTGTCCAAGGCTAATTATTGTCAATGTTTCTTCCCAATAATCATGATGGAGAAAGTGCCAATTTAAATAGAATGGATTCAAAATGCTGTTACCGCACGGATCAGGATTAAAAATCCTTCTATTTTCATCTATTAAACAGTATTTAAGTACTTGAAGTACTTCAAAAGTTTGTTTCAAATTGTCAAGTAGCAAATATTTCTTTAATAAGATCTGATTATAAGTTATTAAATGGTAAGATGCATAAAAATTCGCTATTTTAGAGACTAATGTCCCTAAGGGACCCAACAAATCCATAATTGGAATTATGGGATCCAATTCTTTTTTATATTTCAAACCATTGAATGGTCCAATTCGAGAACAATTGGATGATGACAAAATTATCAAAGATTGGCATTCCTTATTTCGATTCAACAGTGTACCAATACCAATAGTACTTTTACACTGGGTAAGTGATTGAATCTTAGCCGTGGAATAAAAAGGATTGATATTGGTGCGATCTAATCCATTATGGGGAATCAATCTTGTCCTTGCCCCATTATACCTTTTTCCAATATACGCAATTTCAGACTTAACTAATTCAATTCTTATGAAATCGCGAATCAAATCATTTGCTCTTACCTCAACAAAAGAAGCATGAACCTCTTCTATAGAACCGTTTTGTTCTTGGTTCCAATTCAATACTAAGCAAGTCCGAACTAATTGAATACTTGTGTGAGAAATTCCTCGAATTGACTTGCCATTTCCATAAAGAATATAATTGACAACTTTAAGTTCGACATTATCCTTTTCCCGCAAGAGATCCTGAGGGAAAAGTGTTGCTAAATTTATCCCATCAGCTATTTCATATGTCACTACGGGCCGAACTGAAACAAAATACTTTTTCTTGGTAGGCGTGATCCGTTGGACATAGATCCAATTTTTCAATTTTTTTGATTCCTTAGAAATTTTTTTTTCCGTTTCCGGTGGTATCAAAATTCCGCTATGCCTGGATATCTTATCTGTTTCCCCAGGAAAATAAATATCTCCGGAAAAGATTTTGAGTTCAATATATTTTTTTTTTCTCTCCACTCGGACTAATCCGCCTACTCGACTTCTTATATTTAAAGTGAGTCGTGTATCTATTCCAATGATACTATTGTTCCGAACCATTATGAACGAAGATCCGGGTAAAATATGCACTTCTTCTAGAATGAAAAAAAACCGATCTACTTTCGTTTGGTATTTCGGATTAAATTCTTTTGATCCTCGATATTCAATCAAATCCTCTTTTTTTATAATTGAATTGACCTCCACAGTACCATATTTAGTAATTCCAGAATTACTTCTTCTGTATCGCGGATCATCAAAATAAGCAAAAATACTATTTCTACGTAAAATACCCTGTTTTGGTATTTCGATTGAAATACCAAAACAGGGTATTAGTTCCTTCTCTCGTTCTTTATTATATTGTAATGGAATGATGAATCTATTTCTTCGCTTTTTCGCCAAGAAATAAGAATTATCTTGCATAATGGAAGGATATATGAAATTCCAATGACCATTGAATATCGTTTGAGCAGGTCTTGAATAGTCCAAAATTTCCCTATCTTTTTTACTAGAAATATCCAACAATTTATATCTTACTCGATCATTAGTCATCGAGAGGCCAGGGGTATATCTTTCTTCGACAAAAAAAGAGTGAGCATTCATTTGATCTTGATCCTTGTGCAGCGAAAAAGACACTATACTGAATCCGCACGGACCTCCTGCTAATATCCATAAATGACTTGTTTTTGGTAATAGATGAACATTACCATATGTGTATTCAGGTGCATGGTGGACATCAGTACTCCAGTGCATTTCCCCTTCTGATTCAGAATAAATATATTTTCGGACTTTCTCTTTAAAATGAAAAGTGGACGTTCCGGCACGAATCTCAGCAATCACTTGTTCCGATTCTACATATTGATCATTTTGAACTAAAATCAAACTTTTTGGCGGAATATTGACATTATGTATAACATCTCGACTCTCAATAGTTACATACAAATCCATAGAACATAGAAAAGCAGGATGCCCATGACGGGTGCGTGTGGGATGAACCAAATACTCATCGAATTTTATTTTTCCGTTAGAAGGAGCTCGTACATGTTCAGCAGTACCGCCTGTGAATACTCCACCGGTATGAAAAGTTCTTAATGTTAATTGTGTCCCCGGTTCCCCAATGGATTGGCCCGCAATAATACCTACGGCTTCCCCCAATTCAACCAGGTCACCGTGAGTGGGACTCCGACCATAACATAATTGACAGATCCAAGATGTACTCCTACAAGTAAAGGGAGTTCGAATATATATTGGTTGTGCTCGAAAAGTTATGAATCGATTGGCAAGTCCAATCCCAATATCTTGATTTCGAGTGGCAAGGCATCGCGGACCTATATATATATCGTCTGCTAATACACGACCAATTAATGTTTGGACAAAAA